TATCCGTAAAAAAAAAATGGATAAAATAAATGGATTCAGGGTTTAATCTTTCGATGGGATAAAGAACCAATAATCATAAACAATATAAAGTTGATTTTTTTTAAGACTAAGACTTAGTTAGCTTTTTCGTGGATTTCCTTATTTAATTCAAAAAAAAATTGCATAGACGTATATATTTTCTATTTTTTATTTATATATATTTATATATTTTATATATATTTATATATATAAATATATCTATTTATTTTTTATTTATTTATTTTTTTTTTATTTATTTTATATATATATATATAAATATATATATCTATTTATTTTTATATATATATATAATTTATATATATAAAATTTTATATAGAATATGAAATAATATTTCGAATATGAAATAATATTCGAATTCTATATAATATAGAAACAAAACGATTGAAGTGCATAAGAAGGCTTATTAAGCATACCCAGATATAAATAGGGCTATGTATATATATATTCCTGTCTCCCCTTTTACTGCAGTTCCGTTTTTGACAGCACATGCCGTGCTCTATCAAAATTTCTATTCTAAGATATGAGATTAGATATCTGTGTAAAATTTTATGTTCTAGGGTTTACATATACCCATAATTGGTGTTATAATTCAAATTGAGAATAATTTTGTATTGAAAAGGATCAATACGGATTGGTTAGCTATCCATTTTTTTGTTATATCATTAAGATATCCTTAAGATTAAGGAACTAAATTTTTCGATTCAAATCCATGAATCATTCGTGAATTCACAGTCAATAGTTAACGGTTCCATTTTGTCCTTAATTTTTTCTTTTGTGAATGAAAAGTCACTTTTTAATTTTAATAGAACGCATAAAGAATTTAAATAGTATATGTTTTGAGATACTCTAACAAGATTAAGTGAAAAAAGAAATCCAATCAAAAAAAAGAAGGATTTTTTTTAGGAATTTCGGAAAGCGATTAAAAAAAAAGGGATTCATGGTCCAAGTACAAAAAAAGAGTCCAATAAAAATAAAGAAGGACGCTATTTTTGTCTATTTTGTGTCGTCTTGGCGGCATGGCCGAGCGGTAAGGCGGGGGACTGCAAATCCTTTTTCCCCAGTTCAAATCCGGGTGTCGCCTCAATTCCCTTTTTCGGATATACTTTGTCGAATTTGTCCCCAACAGGCGCAGTAGCACGCGGAGGAAAAGTCATCTTGCTACTTCCAATAGTCTTACTGCTAATTTTGTTTGTACTAAAAGTTTTTCAGTCATCATATAAAAACTTCTTAAAATTAATTGGCTTTTTTTTGGGGGGGTGTTTCTTCAATATATTGAAGATATTTTTTTTTTTGACTCTGCGCCAGCGATTCTACTATTATTAGTATTAGTGAACAATAATAGAAAACTTCCTTAAACTTAAATAGAAAAATGAATTAATAAAAAATAAAAAATTCGTTCATATTCATAAAGATAGAGGATATAACTCACATGGATATAGTAAGTCTCGCTTGGGCTGCTTTAATGGTAGTCTTTACATTTTCCCTTTCACTCGTAGTATGGGGACGAAGTGGACTCTAGGGGTACTATTGACAAATCAAACTGTACCAATTGTTTTATACATTATTCTGCAAAGATTTAAAAATTTAACTCTTGTTTAAATTCAATTAAATTGAATTTGAAATATCTTCATTTCAAAATTCTATATCTAGACTTGGATTTGAGTGAAGTAATCTATTCTATGAATAATATATGAATAATACCCTTTAGAATTTAATCAAATAAATATTTCAATGATTCTGGTCTGTCTATTTCCAAAGTAAAAGTAATACAAATGATAGGAAATTCATTCCACCCCAATTTTTCCTAAATTATCTATTTCGATAAAACGGTTCTTACCAGAGTTATATATCAACAATGAGGGGGAAGGGATCGCCCTCCCCTTTTTTTTTGTTTGCCTCTTTCCTGTTCAAAGATAAAAAAAACTACTTCTTTTATTAGTTATTAAATAGTTATTGGTTCTTAAATATGCAAAGTGATAAAAATTAAGTGACTTTTGCATGGGAAATAAGATATGTTTTTGCTTAGTTTAGTATTTGTTTTATTCTTTTAGAAAATTAGAAAATTGATTTATGATATACCTTATTTTATTAACTTGACTTATTTCATATCATGATTCAAGGGTTAAAAATGGCCAGTGTTTACTAATCCTTTTTGTCGAAATCTTAAAAATTTTTATAGAACTCCTTTCCTTGGATGATCTGCCAACTCCTCGATCAATTATTTTTTCGAAATGTTAAAAAAAGATTTGTTGATTTTCTTTTAGTAATAATTAATATTACTATATGTGTGGATTCAGATTAAAAATAATCAGAACTATAGGAATTAGAATAATAAAAGTAAGAATTGCCTTTCGACTATTTCAGATTAATTAGAATCAACATAAAATAGATGAAGAAATAGACTTGGGACATTACGTACATTCCATATAGATAATGGATATCGAGATATATCAATATGAGATTTTAGAGTAATGTATATCTATACTAAACTTATATCTTGCTACAGTATAACTTTATCTATTAGAATACAAAAAAAAATGGAATGGCTAGTATGATAGAAAAAAAATAGATTTCTTTCTATCATACTATGGGATCTCCTAGAATATTGCTAATTAGAGTCCAGTTATTTTATCTAAAACTAAAACGCAAACTAGTAATCTTTTTCATTTTATTTCGTCAATCATTGATAAGAACTAAGAAGTCAAGTTTCATTCAAATTAATCACCTTGACTAACCGTTTTTACGTATATTATAAGTAAAAAAGCAGTAGGAACTAGAATGAACAGTGCAGTAGCAATAAATGCAAGAATATTTACTTCCATAATCTCATCATTTCATTTTTCTTTACTTCGCAAAAACTCGGGATTTAATCCCCTAGAGATACTAAGTTTTTCACCTATAAATTCAATGGGCTGAATTCCATCTCGATGATATTGAATCGGATCAATATCATGAATAACAATATCTGAGCTATCAAATCGCTTCATTGTCGAGAATTCAATAGTATAACATAGAAAGATTGTTTATCCATACCGAATTGAAAAACAGATTCTTGGTTCAATTGAAAATTTCTTGACTTTACTTTTTTTTCATTTTTCATCTTCTTTTCTCTAAAAACTAAAAAATTCTTGACTTCTTTGTACAATCATCAGAGACGTATCATGTAACCACCCTTCCCTTCCACTTCCATTGGTTACAACCAAACCCAAACAAATAAATAATAGAAGCGAGAGAGGAGTGAATTTCTAAACTCCTTTTTTAATAATCGAATCTTATCGGAAAACAAAAAAAAATAGGATAAGGTCCTAATATATTAAAAAAAAAAAAAATAGAATAAAAAAAATAGAGTATTCTACCAATACAAAATTCATTTGCTTAGGATTTGTTTTTTCTTCAACAAAAAAAAAATCCTTAAAAAGAAATTCTCTATATAATAGAATAATTAATAGAATAATAGAAGAAGGATCCTTAATTTTTCTTTGATCTTTGTTTTTCAAATATATTTTCTATTTAATAAAATAGCTTCTTTCCTTGGTAAATAAATACATAGAATATATTATTTAGTGCGAAATTTCAAATTGGAATGAGATTAGACAAAATCGGAGCCAAGAAAAAAGGTGCTTAAAAAAAAAAAGATTCTATCAATTAAATTCATTTTGTATTGTAAAAATCCGATTTATTTGTGTGATTTATTTGTGTGGCTACCGGAAAAGATCTGGGACTCGATTCGATTTCATTATATGGTCGGGAGGAATTGAAAAATTCAAACTAAGTATTGTACTAATTCACATATCTTTCTATTAATCAATACTAGGTGAAAAAAGAAAAAAAAATGAAATAGTTAAATCTTAATTGTGTAACTATTAAGTAACTATTAATTATGTAACTATTGAATATGTAAATATTAAAGTATTAATTATTTAATAATTAATTAATTTAAAAATTTTATTTAATAAATTTAATAATTAAATATTCCAAATATTCAAATAAAATTGACATAGTAAATAGAATTTCAAATTAACTAAAATTTCGATAGAAAATATTTAAATAGAATTAAATAAGAATTAAATAGAGAAATATTAAATAAATAAAAAAGGAATAAGAATAAATAAAAAAACGAAGTATCTCCTTGGGACTGAAAATGAAATTGTGCTATTTGATCCCCTTTCGCAGAAGAGGGAAATATGAATTGATGTATTTGTTTTATTATATTTTTTTGACTATATTATTAGATCCGTCGGGACTGACGGGGCTCGAACCCGCAGCTTCCGCCTTGACAGGGCGGTGCTCTGACCAATTGAACTACAATCCCCGGTAAATGCAATAAAGTGTACAACATACAGATTTCATTCAAACCCGTTATTTATATTTCGATTTTTGATTGATTTCGATTTTCGATTGAAATCAACGCCTTGTAACAGAAAGGGGAGTGTGATATTCACATGGATATAGACTTTAATGATACAAAGAGACAGGGATTGCTAGTCATCTTTTCATTATTTCAAATCAAAGTCGAAAAAAAAATCTTTCAATGAAAAAAAAAAGACTCTTTATTCTTAGACTTTATACTTACAAATCAGGATCTGAGTCTAGATGATTCGCAAGATCAGAATTTGTGAGAAAAAAATAAAACAAATAAAGAACAAGTACAGATATATTCGAACTTTTTACTTTTTTCCGTATCAGTCATTTCGTGAGAACAAGGGGTTTATATCATTTCATGGCAGATCAATGAATTATTGGGCCGAGCTGGATTTGAACCAGCGTAGACATATTGCCAACGAATTTACAGTCCGTCCCCATTAACCGCTCGGGCATCGACCCAGGAAGAATCAATTCCTTATAAAAAAAAAAAAAAAAGAATCCACGATCCACTTCCGTTCGGTAATACCCTACCCCCAGGGGAAGTCGAATCCCCGCTGCCTCCTTGAAAGAGAGATGTCCTGAACCACTAGACGATG